CTATCATATCGAATTTCTTAATACCAGTATCTATCATAAATGAATTCTCTATCATTCGAACCCTTACCACCGAAAGATTTAGTCGTATGCCTGAAAGATAGCCCGGAAAATAGAAGAAATGATTGGATAATTCATTTATATGGATCCTGCTCGGTTGAGACCACAAGTTAAAATGAAATTGCCAGAAATTAACAAGGTGATATTTCCATTTCTTCATCAGAAGATGAGTACCTTTTGAAGCCATAATGGATTTTCCTTGATACCTGGCATAATGCATGAAAGGATCTTTGAACAAGCATAAGGTCTTTTGCAAATCATTATGAAGCACTACTAGAAGATGTTCTGTTTTTCCATAGAAATTTGTTCGCTCAAGAAAGGCTCCAGAAGAGATCGATCGTAAATGAGAAGATTTTTTATGGAGGAAAACTAAGATGGATTCGTATTCATATACATACGAATTATATAGGAACAAGCAAAATCTTGGATTCTCTTTTGAAAAAAGAGAAATGGTTTTTTTTGGAGTAATGAGACTATTCCAATTATGATGCCCATGGAGAAAGAATCGTAATAAATGCAAAGAAGGAGCGTCAGGTATCCAGCGGCGAAGGTTTTGAACCAAGATTTCCCGATGGACGGGGTGGGGTATTAGTATATTTGACACATGATTTAAATGTGATAACTTATCCTCTAAAAATGGAAATATTGAATGAATAGATCGTAAATTATGAGATTTAGCTATTTGTTCTAAGGAAGATACTAATCTCATCGAGAGTGGAATTTCTACAATTCCTGCAAAAACCTCGGATATCGTTTGAGAATAAAAACTCCCGTTGTGCCCAACGAATCTATTTTGCTTAGAACCATTAACAAAAATAAAAAAAAGATTCTGTTGATGCATTCGAATAATTAAACGTTTCACAATTAGTAAACTGGGTTTATTGTCATAACCTAAATTTTCCCTGGGTTCGTAAAGAACCGAACCATTTAAACCATGATCGTGAGAAAGTGCGTAGATCGACTCCTGAAACAGAAGCGGATATAGGAAACGTTGTTGGCAAGATCTATCTATTTCTAAATAGCCTTGTAATTCCTCCATTTGAAATTCGACTTGAACCACAGGCAGGGGGGATTTCTTGGGTTATCAAATGATACATAGTGCGATATGGTCGGAACAAAGTAAAAGTCTATAGTAAGACTAGATGCCCCGGAAACGGGGAGGCTAATCAACGGATGCTCTCTTTTTCCATCCAATTCTTCGTGTTTGTTATAGTTACAAAAGATGGTTATAAATCCTTTATTTTTGCAACCCAATCGCTCTTCTGACTTTGGAAGGCATTTTTTTATCAGTACACCGTTTCTTCTACACATTCGTCTCCAATCCAGTAACTAATAGTTAATAGTTAGGATTCATTAAAAAAAGGAATCGATGATCCACTCACAGGAGAACCCTTTCCCACACCGGGCACTAATATATTTTTAACGTCTAATTAGATCGGGTAATCATTCGAATTAAGAATCGAACAGAAGCTCGTTGCTTTGAGTTTCCCTATAATTGGAGCCATATGGCTCTATCCATTTATTCACTCGACCCAACTGTGAATTAATTTTGTCCCGTTCAAAGAATCAAAACAACATTTTGTACTGATCCAGTAAGGATGAAATATTCTCAGAGTTATCTATTGATACGACATGCTGTTTTTTCCATTCATTCCCTTTCAGGATCAGTCGTGGTCTTACAAACTCTACCAATGGTATGGACGAATCCGTTGCTTCATCCAAATGTGTAAAAGATCATAGCCGCACTTAAAAGCCGAGTACTCTACCGTTGAGTTAGCAACCCGGATAAATATAAATAGAGTGTGTAGATATGATCGGAATAAAATAATAAAGAGATTAGATTGCTCCACCCAATCAAAACATTGAACTAGCAGCAAGTGTAAAAGAAAGGTCTGATGATCGATTATGAACATCAAAATGAACAGATCTGATGAAAATACAGCGGATTCCCAGACAAGTATAGATAGATGTAAAAATGGATAGACCACACTAACCTTTTATCCATTTTTGATTAATTAAGAAGATACTTCTTGTGTCACAGCGGGTCCAGCCAACCGATCATTTAAGTGAAGTACTTATGGGACCGAGATAAATCGATCTATTTATCTACGATCAAATTATATTTGATCGATAAACTATTGTCAATATGAATTGAATGCTAGGAAAACAAATAAATAAATAAAAAAAAAAAGAAAAATAAGGCGTTGTGTTGGATTAGCACTACATAGATAAGAAATGAAGTGTCGATGGAGCAATAAAATAAAGGAAGAAAGAAGAAGGAAAAAAAGGATCTCGGGTTTATTCACTCGAGGTGCAATAAGCAAGATTGACCCCTTGTTTTTGTTTGTTGGTTGAGTCCCAACAAAAACCAGCTGATTGATGGTAATCCCACAATTTCATAGATCCAGTTATTTCATCTCTTCACTTGACCCTTTTTCTTTCTATCAGTCTCATATAAGGATAAAGAATATCTTGATATGAGACCATATAGGAGCTATAGTGAATAGGGAGCAAGAAAAAAGGGAATGTTGGAGAAATAATTACACAAAGGTGGATCCTGGTCGCCCTTTTGATTTAATTAATTTCATTTCGTTTGATTAACTCGAAGTTCCTTAAATACCTCCGCCTTCTTTAAAATATCATGAACAGTTCCTGTAGGTTGAGCTCCTTTTTCAAGGAAATATAGAATAGCAGGAACATTTGAATAAGTTTGATTCTTTATCGGATCGTAAAAACCCACTTTACAAAGACCTCTTCCTTCTCTTCGGGATCTAACATCAATTGCAACGATTCGATAGATGGCTCATTGGGATAGATCAACAATACCCCCCCCAGAAACGTATAGGAAGTTTTCTCCTCGTACGGCTCGAGAAAGAATGATTCAAATTTCTGTTCTGTATATGGATAGATGCAAAATGGATTCATGGAATCCATGATTTGAGTCGTCTTTTTTCGTTCTTCCTTGCTAAAAAAAAGAAATATCATTCGTACTCATCACTCAAGTTGGGTAATTCTTAAAGAACTCAAAGGGAAATCCTTTGACATTTATTGAGCCGTCTCTAACCTCTTTTGTTTGTCTCATCTAGAATAGATTTTGATTCCTCATTCTGATCCAGTTATTGAGACAATTGAAAATTGTGTTTCCTTGTTCTGGGATCCCTTATCTTTGCTTTGAATCATTGGGTTTAGACATTACTTCGGTGATCCTTAATCGTTTCAAAATGGTAGCAACAGACCTTTTGGTATTTCTTTACGTCGAAGAATCATACGAACGGTTGATTCCCCTGTGATACACTTTTGATCGAAATAGTTTTACTAATTGCGACAAATTCCAAATTTTACTTTTTGATTTGAAACTTGTTCGAATTGGACCCTTTCTATATCGAAGATATACTTACGAAGTCGTTCCAACTTATTGATTGACACTAACCCTAGATCCTGCCCCCTGATAAATGAATCAATACTTTCTGCTCGAGCTCCATCATGTACTATTTACAACCCAAAACAAAATAAATTGAGGTCCTCGTGGAACAGAACAAAAGATGTCGAGCCAAGAGCATTTTCATTCATATAGAAAATGGTGGATGTAAGAATCCACATCCGATCATGTCGTTCAAGTCGCACGTTGCTTTCTACCACATCGTTTCAAACGAAGTTTTACCATAACATTCCTCTAATTCGGAACCGGTATGGAATTGATTCAATATGGAATCATGAATAGTCATTGGTTCAATCAGTACATAGCATTCCATACTTTTTATATATGGAAGGATGGGTAACGTATCTACCTGGAGAAGTCTCAGCAAGGGTCCAATTCTGCCCTATATTCGATCGTAGGAATGAAACACATTTCCATTTATAAGAAACACGAATAAATGAGTGTCTTAACACTTGAAGGGTCCAATTCTTTCTCGAACGACTAAACTAAAGAAGGGTCTTTGATTAGATTCCCAATACCGGAACAGAATGAATCATTAACCAAAAAAAAGCTATTCCAACGACCCGAAAAGGCAGGAAGCAACTCGATAGAATAGATTCACCAACCTCATACTTCTGTGAGTCCCAAGGACTCATAAGGATTCATTATAATAGAAATGGTTTCATATAAACAAAAGAATCTCCTACTTCGGATCATTACGGGAAATGAGTTTCCCCGTAAAGCCTTAATTGTTAATTGAAAGGCTTAATTGGCTCTCTGAATCAATCAACAAGTCTGCGCAATCACAACGAAGTCGCTTAGCTAACAACTTTGAGTAGATATCTCACTGATTAAAGAGATGAGAATTGGATTCTCATAAGAGAAATCTATGTTTCTTTTCCGATTGAATCATCAATGGTTTAAACCAGATAGGTGGATCCAGAAACAAATCAAATTCGTTTGTTTTTATATAGAAAAGGACACATCCAAGGTAAGATGAAGGTCTTTATTCTTTCATCTGATTGAAAAAATAAGAATCGGAGTAGTAGGATCTGCCCACATCCATCGGGTACACCGAACGGATGTCACCAGGGGGAGTCGTGAATATTGTAGATATTTGTAGATATTTAAGGCATCCCAGAGGTTTTTCACCGAACCCAAAACGCGGTTCTCACTGAAATGGAATAATAACAATACAACAGGCATGGTTAAGTTTCTACATATTGTGATTTGCTTCAGAAATCATTCCATAAATTCAAAAAAGTTAAGTGAATGGAATATATGACTCTCGTCCACAATCAATACATTGATTTACAATTATTCATTGGAGCCAAATGCAAAATCAAAACAATTGGGTGCAAAGAAAATATGTCTGTTCTGTATTGAACTTTATTGTTTGTTGATAAGATCCAGACAGACACGGATATTGAAATTGAGACGTTCCATTACCGATCAGCTCATATCTACACGAATGAAATTCGATGGGGATCATGAATTATACCCTCAACAAAAGGATCTTCTTACAATACAAGATCCTATACAAAATAGCATAAGCATAAACAAATTGGTCCAGCTCAACTCGTTGTTACGATTTTGGTTTTGCACCAATTTTAGGAGCCTTATTCCCAGTGATAGAATTGGTACCAAGAACTCCCCTCTTTTTTAAATCCACATACTACAATTCAATTAGTAATTGAATTGTAGTATGTGGATTTACTTTACGTTTACGAAATATAAATATAAAGACCTTTCTTTCACACTTCGACCCAAAATGCATCATGTAGGAATCCAAATTTCATTGATCTGGGGATGCTAATTTCTCTAAGTACCGAATAAACTTCAATATGAGCGGGGCGGGCATACCTTGAATGGCCAAATTTTGGAATTAAACTATTGATTCAAGTTCCCATCCTACCTAGATCAAAAAAATGATCTTTTTCTATTTCCATACGCGTGTCATTGACACTAGAATCTGTTTGTGATAGACGGAATGGGAAGCGGGGGTATGATTCAGAGAAAAATCATTCGAATTAGCAATCAAAAATCCAGATTGGATCACGTTGTATTCAACACGCAACTCTGAAACAAAATATTGTTAAAGAGAACAATCTTTGTTCTGATAGAATCGGCCTGGGACGGAAGGATTCGAACCTCCGAGTAACAGGACCAAAACCAGTTGCCTTACCACTTGGCCACGCCCCAGTTAGATTTTGATTCCACATTAATAATTAATAAACACTAATATCGGTATTGTTTGTTCGTCAATTCCAACCCAGATATCTATGGAATAGGCTGTTCCTGGGATTCTGCGCGTGTAGATGTGGAATCAAAACGAATTCATTGATCATTACGTATAATTCAATTATGATATTGTATCAAAGTATAATTCCTTCTATTCTAATCTGACAATTGAAGGATCTTTGATTTTGATTAGGGGAGTTAAAAAAAAGGTTTTGGCCCACCTTCTTCACTTTTTCCCCTTATATCAATAACTCAATAAAACTGAAATTATCTTCAAGAGCGAAATGTTTGTTATGCCTAATATCTTTAGTTTGATCTGTATCTGTCTTAATTCTGCCCTTCATTCGAGTAGTTTTTTCTTCGCCAAATTGCCCGAGGCTTATGCTTTTTTCAATCCAATCATAGATGTTATGCCAGTCATACCTGTGTTCTTTTTTCTCTTAGCCCTTGTTTGGCAAGCTGCTGCGAGTTTTCGATGAGATCTTTAATACTGCCCTAGAAACATTCATGATTTATTCGATAAAAACAAAAAAGATTCTAACAATTGATAACCTGGAATAAGTCTTACATTACGAACCCTAGATTCCAACATTGAAATTCTTGGATAACCACGACAAATCTGTATCATCTCATTTCCTTATTTTGACCCTCCATCAAGCAAAGACGGTATTCCGGTCCCCCACAATACCTAATTGTGGGTATGACGAGAAATTTTTTTTAAGAAAGGAATCAGAATCTTATTACAAATGAATTCCCTCCAATTCCTTTCTTGTCTAGAAACCACTCCATTTCCTGGTTTCCAAAAGGGATATGTGGTACAAAAATGAATAATCTATTCCCCTTTTCTCCCCAAAATGATCTTGGAGATTGTGTAATGCTTACTCTCAAACTCTTCGTTTACACAGTAGTGATATTCTTTGTTTCTCTCTTCATCTTTGGATTCCTATCTAATGACCCAGGACGTAATCCTGGACGTGAAGAATAAAAAAAAAAGAAGTTTTTTTTTATCATTTTTCTTTGCTTAGTTTCTGAATTTTCTTATGATTTTCTGTATTCCATACATTTATCAATGATAAAAAAAACAGGCTCGGGATTTTCTTTTTTCGAATTAGAAAAATAAATCTCAAGCGAGCGGAGGGAGCGGAGAGAGAGGGATTCGAACCCTCGGTACGAATAACTCGTACAACGGATTAGCAATCCGACGCTTTAGTCCACTCAGCCATCTCTCCAAATTGCAAAACAAAAGGAGAATTCATATGTAACTTATAACGTATCAAGTAAAGATTGATAATTGATAAAAGTCTTTCTTTCTCTTTCTATATTATATAGGTATATAAGGTATATACGAATTGTATCAGAAATCCCATTTATATAATGATTCGAAAGAGATATCTCCAATAGAAAGGATCCCTCTTTTCTTTCGTCCGAAAGGTTCTTTTGTTCCCCCGGCCTGGCCAGTACCTAGCCAGGCCATTCCTTCTTTTTTGTTCCAATGAATCATAGATCAAAAAATTGACCCGATTCGAAAACAAAAATACTTGTTATTGAAATTAAAGCAGCAAGAAGAGCTATTTCCATTTCTAGAATATGAATGTTATTTCATTTTTGATTATTTTTGATTCATTTTTTTTATTCCAGTAAGTAGTAAGTAAAAAAAAACATATTTCTATTATTCTATTAGAATAGAATAATATTCGAATTTGATATAATAACCCATTTCTTTCTTCAAGAAAGAAGCTTTGTTTGAACACTTAAGTTGACAAAAAAAATGAATACTATGATTT